ATTTCCGAGGACATGCAAAAAGTGATAATAAATCTCGTCGTTAATCTCATCTTAAATAAATCTGGATAGATACTTATGATTCATTAGTAGGAGAGAAACCTTATGTCAAATTTTTTAAATAGGATACTAAACAGGAAAAAAACGGAAGACTACCCTCCTCTGCGTCCGCTAGGTAGCATACGGAAGAAAAAAACGGAAGTATACGCGTTAGGTCGACATATATCTATATCTGCAGACAAAGCAAGAAGAGTAATTGATCAAATTCGCGGACGTTCCTATGAGGAAACACTTATGATACTAGAACTCATGCCCTATAGAGCATGTTATCCAATTTTTAAATTGGTTTATTCTGCAGCAACAAATGCTGGTTCCATTCTGGGTTCCGACGAAGCCAATTTAATAATTAGTAAAGCTGAGGTTAACGAAGGTACTACCGCGAAGAAATTCAAACCTCGAGCTCGAGGACGTAGCTATGCGATAAAAAGAACTACCTGCCATATAACTATTGTAGTGAAAGATATATCTTTAGATGAATATGAATTTGTATCACTATATTCGTTAAAAAAACCTAGATGGAAAAAGACAACTATGGTATATCACGATATGTATAGTAGTGGGGTAGTATGGGACAAAAAATAAATCCACTTGGTTTCAGACTTGGTACAACCCAAAGTCATCATTCTCTTTGGTTTGCACAACCAAAAAATTATTCTGAGGGTCTACAAGAAGATCAAAAAATAAGAGATTTTATAAAAAATTATGTACAAAAAAATATGAGAATATCCTCCGGCGCCGAGGGAATTGCACGTATAGAGATTCAAAAAAGAATCGATTTGATCCAGGTCATAATCTTTATGGGATTCCCAAAGTTATTAATCGAAAGTAAACCGCAAGGAATCGAAGAATTACAGATGAATCTACAAAAAGAATTTCATTATGTGAACCGAAAACTTAACATTGCTATCACAAGAATTGCAAAACCTTACGGAAATCCTAATATTCTTGCGGAATTTATAGCCGGACAATTAAAGAATAGAGTTTCATTTCGAAAAGCAATGAAAAAGGCTATTGAATTAACTGAACAAGCAGATACAAAAGGAATTCAAGTACAAATTGCAGGTCGTATCGACGGAAAAGAAATTGCACGTGTCGAATGGATCAGAGAGGGTAGAGTTCCCCTACAAACTATTCGAGCTAAAATTGATTATTGTTGCTATACAGTTCGGACTATCTATGGGGTATTAGGCATCAAAATTTGGATTTTTATAGACAAGGAAGAAGAATAAGAAAACTTTAATTCTTTTTCTGGCCAATCAACGCAAGCAATTCTAATTCTTAATTCTATAGGGTTGAATAAAAATTCAATTGAACTTTTCATATAATTGCTATGCTTAGTGTGTGACTCGTTGGTTTTTTTAGGGTTAGGATTAAAAAAAGACCAGCCCGGTAGTATGAAAACCAACTCATCACCTCGTATTATCTGGATCTAAAGAACCAGTCAAGATATGAGAAATCGATCATATCTTTGTAGCAACTGAATTTTTTTTGAATAAACTTGAATTCTAAGTTGAAAGCAAAATACAGAAGAAAGGTGTGGATAAATGGAAGGATGAGAGAAAGAAAGAAAAAGAATATCAATGATATAGAATTCCAATATGTAAGGTCTATGAGTCATCTCATAAAAGACAGTGTAATAAAGCATCAATACTAATTGATTCATCCATAATGAAACATTAAATGAATCCTTCTTATAGTTATAGAAGAAAAAAATCAAGAGCTTCGAGCCAATAAAGACTAAGAAGGTTGACTCAAGAATAAATTAGATTATGAGCTCCGTTGTAGAATTCTGACCTAACCATTAAATACGAAGCGGTGGGAACGATGTAACCTGTGAATGCAAAAGATTTTATTGAACAAATGAATCTTACTGATTCACTAGTCGGGATGGCGAAATGAACCGGAAATCAATTCATCTATTCTGAGAAGTCATGAGCAAGTGCTACGACTGAAATAGAGATTGCAAGAGTAAATATTCGCCCGCGAAAACTTTCTTTTTTTTTGTCCTTTATCAAAAAAAAAAAAAGAAAGATTTATTAGCACATTAAAAACATTTTTTTTTATAAAAATGTTCTAATATCTACTAATATCTTATCTATTCAAATTAATTGAAATTCAATTTTGAATCTTTTTAGTCGCGAGGAGCTGGATGAGAAGAAACTCTCACGTCCAGTTCTGTAGTAGAGATGGAATTCTGAAACAACCATCAACTATAACCCCAAAAGAACTAGATTCCGTAAACAACATAGAGGAAGAATGAAGGGAATATCTTATCGAGGTAATCATATTTGTTTCGGTAAATATGCTCTTCAGGCACTTGAACCTGCTTGGATCACATCTAGACAAATCGAAGCAGGTCGACGAGCAATGACACGAAATGCACGCCGTGGTGGAAAAATATGGGTCCGTATATTTCCAGACAAACCAGTTACAGTAAGACCTGCTGAAACACGTATGGGTTCGGGGAAAGGATCCCCTGAATATTGGGTAGCTGTTGTTAAACCGGGGCGAATACTATATGAAATGGGTGGAGTAACCGAAAATATAGCTAGAAGGGCTATTTTAATAGCAGCATCTAAAATGCCTATACGAACTCAATTTATTATTTCGGGATAAAAATGTAGAACCGACAGAGATGAATCTTAGGGATGAAACAAAAACGCAGGTTTCTTTTTTTGGACAAACAATATTTCTTTTATTTTCTTCATCCTTTGCATTGGAAGAATAAACAAAAAATTTGATATGATTCAACCTCAGACCCATTTAAATGTAGCGGATAACAGCGGGGCTCGAGAATTGATGTGTATTCGAATCATAGGAGCTAGTAATCGTCGATATGCTCATATTGGTGACGTTATTGTTGCTGTGATTAAAGAAGCAGTACCAAATATGCCCCTAGAAAAATCAGAAGTAGTGAGAGCTGTAATTGTTCGTACCTGTAAAGAACTAAAACGTGACAGCGGTATGATAATACGATATGATGACAATGCTGCAGTTGTGATTGATCAAGAAGGAAATCCAAAAGGAACTCGAATTTTTGGGACAATCCCCCGTGAATTGAGACAATTGAATTTTACTAAAATAGTTTCATTAGCTCCCGAGGTATTATAAAATAAAATGAGATCGTGATATCTTTGGGGTATTTGAAAGAAATAGATTAAGAACTAGATTAATTCGTAGATTGTGTCTCACGCATATACCTTGCAAAATTCCTATTCATAAATCAATAAAAAAAAAAAAAAACATGTTGATTATATCCAATTTTGAGACACCAATAATTTTAGTTCATCATGGGTAGAGACACTATTGCTGAGATAATAACCTCTATACGAAATGCTGATATGGATAGAAAAAGAGTTGTTCGCATAGCATCTACTAATATTACCGAAAATATTGTTAAAATACTTTTCCGAGAGGGTTTTATCGAAAACGTCAGAAAACATCGAGAAAAAAACAAATATTTTTTGGTTTTAACCCTTCGACATAGAAGGAATGGGAAAAGACCCTATAAAAATTTTTTAAATTTAAAACGGATCAGTAGACCCGGTTTACGAATCTATTCTAACTCTCAACGAATTCCTAGAATTTTAGGTGGGATGGGAATTGTAATTCTTTCTACTTCTCGGGGTATAATGACAGACCGGGAGGCTCGACTAGAACGAATCGGTGGAGAAATTTTGTGTTATATATGGTAATCCATTTAATATCCAAATGGGATCCGAAACCTCTTCCTATTTGTAAAAAAAAAAAGAAAGGGGGTGAGTTGTCTAATATCGTCTTTCCTCCATTAATTGATACTTCAGGGGGGCTTTACCTGAAATGAAAGAACAAAAATGGATTCATGAAGGTTTAATTACTGAATCGCTTCCCAATGGCATGTTCCGAGTTCGGTTAGATAATGAAGATCTGATTCTAGGTTACGTTTCAGGAAAGATCCGACGTAGTTTTATACGGATACTGCCAGGAGATAAAGTCAAAATTGAAGTAAGTCGTTATGATTCAACCAGAGGACGTATAATTTATCGACTCCGAAACAAGGATTCGAAAGATTAGGTCATTTTTATTCGATACGATTCGAGATGCAAAATTTCAAGAAACTTATTTTCTACCAAAAAAGAATTAAGATAAGGAATGACAAATATGAAAATAAGAGCTTCCGTTCGAAAAATTTGTGAAAAATGTCGACTAATCCGTAGGCGGGGGCGCATTATAGTAATTTGTTCCAACCCGAGACATAAACAAAGACAAGGATAATCAGACCCGCTAAAGGGCTCAATGTACAAACAAATAAGAAATCTGTTTTGACATAAAATGGATATATCCATATATTTCTGACTCATATTTATGAGATGATACAATATGGCAAAAGCTATACCGAGAACTGGTTCACGTAGGAATGTACGTATTGGTTCACGTAAGAGTGCACGTAGAATACCAAAGGGAGTTATTCATGTTCAAGCAAGTTTCAATAATACCATAGTCACAGTTACAGATGTGCGGGGGCGGGTGGTTTCCTGGTCCTCGGCCGGTACTTGTGGATTCAAGGGTACGAGAAGAGGGACACCCTTTGCCGCTCAAACTGCCGCAGCAAATGCTATTCGTACAGTAGTCGATCAAGGTATGCAACGAGCCGAAGTCATGATAAAAGGTCCCGGTCTCGGAAGAGACGCAGCATTACGAGCTATTCGTAGAAGTGGTATACTATTAACTTTCGTACGGGATGTAACCCCTATGCCACATAATGGCTGTAGACCTCCGAAAAAAAGACGTGTGTAGAAAGTGAAGAAATTTCAATAGAAACAAGAGAAATAAATAATTCAATCAAAAAAAAAATAATATTACTATGGTTCGAGAGAAAGTAAGAGTATCTACTCGGACACTACAGTGGAAGTGTGTTGAATCAAGAACAGACAGTAAACGTCTTTATTATGGGCGCTTTATTC